CTAATACATTACAAAATTTATCTTTAGCCAATGATCCAATAATAGAAGAAATTTGAATTTTGCTATCCAATTTGATTCTAACATTATCTATTAAAAATGAGTTTTCTAGCATTTGACTACGTACCACTAAAGGATTTAATCGCAAACTTGACAGATAACCCAGAAACTCTAAATTATCTTTAGATAATTGATTTATATTGACCTTTTGCGGTTGAAACCATATGGAAAAATAACATTGCCATAAATTAACAAAATAATATTTCCATTTATTCATCAGAAGCGGTGTATCCTTTGTTGCCAGAATGCATTTTCCGTGATATCTAACATAATGTATGAAAGGATCCTTGAGCAACCCTAGGATCGCTGGAAAATTATTAACAAAGACTTTTAAAAAATGTTGTATTTTTCCATATAATAAAATTCGCTCAAAAAGGACTTCATAAGATGTCGATCGTAAATGAGAAGACCGCTTGCGTAGAAAAACAAAGATGGATTCGTATTCACATACATGAGAATTATATAAGAACAAGAAAAATCTTGGGTTCAAAATTGATTTTTTTTTTATATCAAAATTATTCCAATTGCAAGACTCGTATAGACAGAACCGAAAAAAATGCAAAGAAGAGGCATCTTTTACCCGGTGACGTAGGGTTTGAACCAAGATTTCTAAATGGATGGGGTAAGGTATTAGTACATCTAATACATAATTAAAATGTGAGAATTTGTCTTCTAAAAAGGGAAATATTGAATGAATTGATTGTAAATTATAAGATTTTTTTAATTGTTTTCCTTCGAAAAAGGATCCTAATCTTAGGGAAAAAGGAATTTCTACAATCACTGCAAATAAAACAGATATCATTTGATAATAGAAAAGATTGGTATGCCCCAAAAAGGGATTTTGGTTCAAATCCTTAGTGGGAATAATAAAACGATTCTGTTCAGACATCCGCAAAATTAAGCGTTTCACAATTAGTGAACTATATTTTTTGTCATAATCCGCATTTTCCAAGAAAATAGAGCGATTTCTATTTAATCTATTTAAACCATGATCATAAGCAAGTACATAAATATACTCCCGAAAAAAAAGTGGATATAGAAAACTCTGTTGCCGAGCCCCATCGAACTCTAAATATCCCTGAAATTTCTCCATTTGGATTTAAATTCGATTTGAACTGAAAGTAAAGTCTTTATTTTATTGAGTTCTGAAATGACACATAGTGCGATACGGTCAAAATGAGGTATTAGACTACGAAAGCAATAGATACCTCAGAAACAGGTAGACTGCTAACCGGATTCTCTCTCTTTAATAGGTTTCTGTTAGTTATATTATAGAATAACAAAACAAAATGATTAGAAATCCTTTATTTTTTTAACCTAATCGCTCTTTTGATTTTGGAAATATATATATTTTTTTTATCAATATACTGCTTCTTTTACACATCCATCTCCAACCTAACCCAAACGGACTAGGGAAAAAATAATTAGGACTCATGAAAAAATTGATAATAACACGCAAGAAAAAAATTCCTTCCCATACCCGTATTAGGCACTAATCTATTTTTAACATTTAATTAGATCGGGTAATTTTCAAATTACGAATGTAAGCTCGTTTCTTTTTTTTTCCTGGAATCAGGAAACCTGGTTTTTTTATCCATCCATTTATATTTATTCACTCGACCCAAATTGGAATTCTTTTTTTTTTTTTTCGACACCGAAAATAAGCTTGTACCGATCAGGAAAGAAAAAAAAATTATTATCTGAATTCTCCCTTGATACGACATGCTATTTTTTCCATTCATTCCTTTCAGGATCAGTCGTGGTCTTACAAACTCTACCGTAGATCTGTACGAATCCTTTTCTTCATACAAATGTGTAAAAGATGCTAGTCGCACTTAAAAGCCGAGTACTCTACCGTTGAGTTAGCAACCCCAAAAAACAAAAAAATAAAGTACTGCAAATATTGTAGATACAACCATAATAAAGAAAAAAAATAAAAACCCAGTCATGTGTGCGTCCGGGATAAATAGATCTATTTCTCTATGAGAGAATTATATTTGGTCGATACACTGTTGTCAATATGATTGTGAATTTTTAATATGGCGAAAAGAAAAAAATAACAAAGCTTAACCCCTTGGTTTGTTAGTTCATACAATGAAGGAAAACTAAGCCAGTTAGGGTAATCTCAAATCTTTTTATACTTTTTTAGACCCCTTTTTATGGCCTTTAATTTTTTATTCTTTTATTCATAATAAAAATATTATTTTATATACAGTATTTTTTTTATACAATAAAATTTTGTATTTATACAAAAATTATAATTTATATAGATCCAAAATTATTTTCATCAATTTATTTATTATTATAAAATATTATTATAAAAAAGTAATTGTTAACAGGTTTTTTTTAGTATTCGTAACTTAGTAGGAATACCAATAATAAATCGAAATTCTAAAAAAAATGATGGAAGCGAAAGAGGAGGAAAGAAAAGAGTAGATAAAATTTGATACCAAGCTATATACGAGTCTTTCACATCCTCTTTTTTATATTTCATTAATTCAATTTCGTTTTATTAAGACTTAATTCTGTATTCTGTAAAAATCCCTGCCTTCTTTGAAATATCGTGAACTGTTCTTGTTGGTTGAGCGCCTTTTTTAAGGAAATCGAGAATAGCAGGAAGATTTAAATAAGTTTGATTTGTTATTGGATCATAAAAACCCACCTTCCGAAGATCTCTTCCTTCTCTTCGGGATCGAACATCAATTGCAACGATTCGATAAACGGCTCATTGGGATAGATGTATATGAATAATACCCCCCCCTAGAAACGTATAAGAGGCTTTGGCCTCGTACGGCTCGAGAAAAAATTGAACGAGTATAAATTAAATCTCTGTATAAAATACAAATATTAGATAGATTAATAAAAACATTAAATCAATTAGCCAGCATTGAAACTCTAAATAGTTTTTTTCCATAAAAAGAATTCGTAACATTCTTACTCTCGTAACTCAAGTTAAATAACTCTCAAATATCTCAACAGAAAATCCTTAAGTACTATTTTTTTTGAGTAGTCTCTAACCCTTTTTTGTTTGGCTCGTTTTTTTAGAATCAATTTTGATTCTTCATTCTGATCTAGTTGTTCAAACAATTTAAAACTGGATTTCCTTGTTTCAGGATTCTTTATCCTTACTTTGAATCTTTGGGTTTAGACATGACTTCGGTGATCTTGAATCGTTTTATTAAAAAGGGCAGCAACAAGCCCCTTATTTTGTTTATGATTTATTTTATTTCTATCAAAAAATCATACAAACGCTTGATTCACGCATGATAGACTTTTGATTCAAAGAATTTTACAAATTTAAGAAAATTTTATTTTTCCATTGTAAATATTGCTTGAAAGGTCTTTTTTTCAATATAAAAATACTTACGAAGTTGTTCCAACTTATTGATTCGCACTAACCCTAGATCCTTACCCCTGCGAAAGGAATAAAAACTTTCTACTCTCCTCGAGCTCCATCCTGTACTCTTTTTTTTTAATTCCAAAAATATAGAACACAAAATGTCGAGCCAAGAGCACCTATATTCCTATATAAAAAGTGGCGGATCAAAAAATCCACAGCAGATCATGTCCTTCAAGTCGCACGTTGCTTTCTACCACATCGTTTTAAACGAAGTTTTACCATAACATTCCTCTAGTTTGTGTAATTGATTCAATTCTGGAATCATGAATAGTCATAGTTCAGTCAGTATATCGTAATCTATACTTTTTCTTTCTCTATGAATGGAATAGTGAATTTACGCGTAAAAGGTTTAGTCAGAATTCAAATGAATCCCATATCAGATTGTATATATGTAAAATCGAAATTTGAATATAAAAATATATATTTATATATATATTTTTTTATTCGGTTGAAATTATGAAAAAAAGTCGATTTTTATTTTCATTTAAATATTTTATTCTTAAAATATATTGTATTTTAAATTTTTAAATAGAAATAGAAAGATGGTGTACAAAGGCAATATAAAATTTATTCCGTAATGACTGTACTCTGGGACGGAAGGATTCGAACCTCCGAATAGCGGGACCAAAACCCGTTGCCTTACCGCTTGGCTACGCCCCATTTAGATTTTTATTCAAGACTACTAAAAAGAGTAATATTGCTATTGGTTGTTCGTCAATTCAATTTAAGCCCAAATTAAATATAGATTACACAGGTGCTAGAGTTTTGACACGTGTAGATAGCAAATCAAACTGACTTTATTGATCATTACATAGAATTCAATTAAGATATTGTATGAAAATATTATTTCTTTAATTCTCATAAGAGAATGAAAGGTTTTTTGATTGAGTAAGTTCAACAAAGTCTTTTTAGACTATCTTTCTTTATTTTTTTCTTTATATAAAAAATATATTAATAACTCAATCAAAATTAAATTATCCACAAGAACATCAATTTTTGTTATGCTTAATATATTTAATTTTATCTGTATTTGTTTTAATACTGCCCTTTTTTCAAGCACTTTTTTAGTCGCCAAATTGCCTGAGGCCTACGCCTTTTTGAATCCAATCGTAGATGTTATGCCCGTAATACCTCTTTTCTTTCTTCTCTTAGCCTTTGTTTGGCAAGCAGCTGTAAGTTTTCGATGAAATTCTTAATACTGTCTTCTAAAAATTCGCAGTTTTTTTCTTCCAACAATTCAAAAGATAAAAAAAATCTTGACGTATGAACGAACTCTCAATTCCAATATTGAATTTTTTTGGTAGCCATACTAAATCTGGATCATTCTATATTCCTAAATTTTATCCTCTTTTCCCTAAACGAAAGAACCTAATTAGATTCGAGCTCACAAAAATAAATCACTTGATTTTTTGGTATCAAAGTTAGATATTTGGTATAAAAATAGAGAATCTATTCTCTTTTTTTTTGAAAAAAAAAAAGTAAGATCTTGGAGATTGTGTAATGCTTACTCTCAAACTTTTTGTATACACTGTAGTTATATTCT